AAAAACAACAAAAACTAGAGCAAACATATAATAACGGATTCGAAATTGTAACCAAGCATCGCCCATTGGTTCTATACCCGATTCATAACTAGAAAGCTTCTCTGGTCCTTTGCTAATCGGGGCTAAAACTGCGGAAATTAAAAATGCCAAAATCGGAATAACGTTTGATATTATTAGAAATGCCCAGAAAATATCATATTTGTAAAGCAGAAACATAGACGAACTCCTTTGAATGTGAAAAATATACCGAATTTGTCGATTCGAATTGGAATTCATTGTCAAGTCATCGGTAACAGGTTAGTCAAAACCAAAATGCATTTTTGTCGAACCACACAGTTTCACTTGTTTGCTGTGATGTCTCGTTTCTCGATTGTACTCCTATTTTCATTACACTTCCTTCGATTTTATTTCAGTATAGTATAAATCTCTTATACAAACAAAACAAATAAAACTCTCTTGCTTTCACCTCGTTTCGGCCTTTTAGAAAAAAAAAAAATTCCAAATAGAATTCTCATTTTGATTTCGAATTTTTTAATATTTGAATTCGAAATGCAATCGATTTTGATTCTATTTTCTATATATATTTTGTTTTCTGTTTATGAAAAGATCTTCGTTTTTCAAACGCGGACGTGTCGACAAATACAGTAATCCGTTCCTATATCCATGTGACTTACTATTCGATTTGAGTGGGGTTAGGTTGGAGTTTTCATTTTTAACCGGATTCATGTCATGATTTTGCCTCCTTTACTGTCCACAATCAAAGAGTTAGTGAGACTTCTTTTCCTTGGTATACCCACTCATTTTTGGTGAATTTTTGGAGGCAAAATCATATGGAATTCACATACGAAAAAAATGAATTACTAGGTTTCTTTATCCGAGATTCGAAAAAAAAAATAACGATTGAAACGGGCTTTTGTTTTCCGTTTTATGTTCTGCTCTGAACGAGTCCCCCATAAGCAAGCTTATGGGAATGATTTTATTTCGATGAACCAAGCAACCACGAGCGACCGGTTACAAACAACAAAAAATACAGTAATTGAGTAAATGAAAACTATAGAACTTTTTGTATTTCAATTTGGATTATTATATTATTATAGGGCTATACGGACTCGAACCGTAGACCTTCTCGGTAAAAGAGATCGAACTGATTCTTATCAAAATGATTCGAACTCTTTCAAAGACCCAACATGCATTTTTTTTTGCATTGGGCTCTTTCATTAACTGCTAGAAATATCAGTTAGTCTACCATATTTTTTTTTCTTGACAGAAAAATAAGGAAATGGCTCCACGTGCTCGGATTCATTATTTGGATTGTGATATAGGAGCACTACCAAAGTGTTTCAAAGAAAGGTTATCTTGACGTAGGTTTGCTTCTGGCCTAGATTAACCTAAGTTAAATGGAGTCTCTATCATCCTGATTAAAGAATCAAATAGGAAACTTCATACGCCTTAAGGTTCATAGGACAAAAAGAGAATTTTTGAGGTCCTTATACTCATTATGCCTAGCATTGAATAGACTAGGTATTCACCTTATCAATATCTCAAATCAATGATGGATTCCATTTGGTTCCTAAATGGGAACCTGAATCGAACCGAACCATTTGTCAGGCTATTGTTCTCTTGTTTTGTTCCCTAAAAATCCTGGAGTCAGACATTGATTTCTCAAAAAGATCAATTCTTTGATTGCATGATGGACTCTTCTGAAAAACATTGGCGCACGTGTAAACGAGGTGCTCTACCTAACTGAGCTATAGCCCTTGTGCTTGTGATACATATTTTATCATATTATGGAGATAATTTCTTGTCAAGATGAATATCCCATGATCCAACATCGTATCTCTTTGATCTTTTTGATTGGTATTGCTTCGAAGTCTTATTGGATTTATAATCCATCAATGGGAGGGGTCTTTTTTTTTTCTCCTTATAATGATAAATGACCTACTTAACTCAGTGGTTAGAGTATTGCTTTCATACGGCAGGAGTCATTGGTTCAAATCCAATAGTAGGTAGAACTTATTAGATACCATGGTCAATGGTATCTAATAAGTTTTTCTACTTACTGATTTTGTATCTTTTCTATCCTATTCGATTTGATTTTCGAATTGAAACTAAAACTTTTTTCCTTACATCAGAATCCGATTCCCCTTGATTGTATTTGATTGGATTCAATCGGAAGAATCCATATGTGTATAAACACAAATTCTTTTGATTAGGATTATTCGATTCGGGCGCACCGACTAGTTACGAAATCACATTGAGAACCTCTACTCGTGTCCTAGCTCGTCTGAGAGCTAGATTTGCCTCAATTGTTTGTCTCTTACTTTCAGCTTTCCTCAAGCCGGCTTCCGCTATTTCAAGAGTTTGCTGAGCTTCTTGGGGATCAATGTCACTACTCTTCTCCGCATCATTTACTAAAACGGTGATCTCATTATTACCTATTCTAGCAAAACCGCCCATCAGAGCCATCGTTAACCATTGGTCATTAAAGCGTATTCTCAAA